ACGTACTTGTTTAGTATTGAATTGGAATCAAGATAAAAAAGGTTCTTCTATCGAAGAGGCCCGCACTTCCTTTGTTGAAGTAAGAACAAATGGTATGATTCGAGACTTTGTAAAGGTCAATTTAGCGAAATCCCCTATTTCATATATCGGTAAAAGGAATGATCCATCATTCGAAAAAAAGGAGGGAGCAGATCCTACCAATCCATTTTATTTCATTTATTCAAAGACAAAACTTCAAAAATCATTTAACCAAAATCAAGGAACTGTCCGTACGTTGTTGGGGATAAACAAGGAATGCCCATTTTTTATAATTTTGTCATCATCCAATTGTTTTCGACTAGGCCCATTAACATTCAAGGGTGTAAAATATCACAAAGAATCAATTAAAAAAGATCCCCCAACTCCAATCAGGAATTCGTTTGGTCCATTAGGAGCAGCCCTTCCAATTGTGCATTTTTTTTCATTTTACCATTTAATAACTCATAATCAGATCTTGGTAACTAATTATTTGCAACTTGAGAATTTCAAACAAACCTTTCAACTACTTAAATTTCAATATTATTTAATAGATGAAACTAGAAGAATTTATAATCCCGATCCACGCAGTAACATCATTTTGAATCCATTCAAATTGAATTGGTATTTTCTTCATTATAATTTTTGTGAAGAGATATCCACAAAAATTTATCTTGGACAATTTGTTTGTGAAAATGTATGTATAACCAAAAGAGGAACGCACCTAAAATCGGGTCAAGTTCTAATTGTTCAATTTGACTCTGTAGTAATAAGATCGGCTAAGCCCTATTTGGCTACTCCAGGAGCAACAGTTCATGGCCATTATGGAGAAATCATTAATGAAGGGGATACATTAGTTACATTTATATATGAAAAATCTAGGTCTGGTGACATCACGCAAGGCCTTCCAAAAGTGGAACAAGTCTTAGAAGTTCGTTCGATTGATTCAATATCGATGAATCTAGAAAAGAGAATTTATGGTTGGAACGAACGTATAACAAAAATTCTTGGAAGTCCTTGGGAATTCTTGATTGGGGCTGAGCTAACTATAGCGCAAAGTCGTATTTCGTTGGTTAACAAGATCCAAAAGGTTTATCGATCACAAGGGGTGCAGATCCATAATAGGCATATAGAAATTATTGTACGTCAAATAACATCAAAAGTCTTGGTTTCAGAAGATGGAATGTCGAATGTTTTTTTGCCTGGAGAACTAATTGGATTGTTTCGGGCGGAACGAACGGGACGCGCTTTGGAAGAAGCGATATGTTACCGAGCTACTTTATTGGGAATAACAAGAGCATCTCTGAATACTCAAAGTTTTATATCCGAAGCCAGTTTTCAGGAAACTGCTCGAGTTTTAGCAAAAGCAGCTCTCCGAGGCCGTATCGATTGGTTGAAAGGACTAAAAGAAAACGTTGTTCTAGGGGGGATGATACCCGTCGGTACCGGATTCAAAGGATTCATATCAAGTCAATATAAAGACATTCCCTTGAAAACAAAAAAAAATAATCGATTCGAGAGAGAGATAGGAGATATTTTGTTTTACCACCAAGAATTAGTTGATTCTTGTCTTTCAAAGAATTTCTGTGATAGACCAAAACAACAATGATTTGGGGGTTTAAAAAATAGAAGAAATTCCGCTTTTTTATCTTTTATGTATTTGTTATGGTTATTTAATTTAGTATTGAAAGAAATTAAAAAAATGACGAATAGAAAGGAATTAATGGTTGGGGTTGTATATCAACGGCCAATCCGCGGTAGGGCGGTAGAAAAGAAGGTTCCGTTGGAACAATTTTTTATTTCATAATACCTCATCTCTTTAATTTAATGAAAAAAAAGAGAAAGTGTGGGGAGAAATGACAAGAAGATATTGGAACATCAATTTGGAAGAGATGATGGAAGCGGGAGTTCATTTTGGTCACGGTACTCGGAAATGGAATCCTAGAATGTCGCCTTATATCTCTGCAAAATGTAAAGGTATTCATATTATAAATCTTACTAGAACTGCGCGTTTTTTATCCGAGGCTTGCGATTTAGTTTTTGACGCATCAAGTAGAGGAAAACAGTTTTTAATTGTTGGGACAAAAAATAAAGCAGCTGACTCAGTAGCACGGGCTGCAATAAGGGCTCGTTGTCATTATGTTAATAAAAAGTGGCTTGGCGGTATGTTAACGAATTGGGCCACGACAGAAACGAGACTTCATAAATTCAGGGACTTGAGAATGGAACAAACGGCAGGGAGACTCGCCCGTCTCGCAAAGAGAGATGCGGCGGTGGTGAAGAGACAATTATCCCATTTGCAAACATATTTAGGTGGGATCAAATATATGACAGGATTACCGGATATTGTAATCATCGTTGATCAACACGAAGAATATACGGCTCTTCGAGAATGTATTACTTTGGGAATTCCAACGATTTGTTTAATCGATACAAATTGTGACCCGGATCTTGCAGATATTTCGATTCCCGCAAATGATGACGCTATAGCTTCAATTCGATTAATTCTTACCAAATTAGTATTTGCAATTTGCGAAGGTCGTTCTAGCTATATAAGAAACCCCTGATTCATAATAAAATGAAAAATCAACTTCCTAAACTTTATATCGGTGACTAGATCTTAAATCTCAAAAACTTGTTAAAAATAGCAGGATATATTATGGAATTAATCAGTATCCAAAACGGAAAATAAAAAAAAAATTCAAGTAGCCAAGCCGAGAAAGAGTTCGTTGAATCAAAATAATTTTTTTTTAGTTCTATTTCTGTCAGAGGACAATATGAATATTCTATCATATTCAATCAACCAACTAAAGGGGTTATATGATATATCAGGTGTGGAAGTGGGTCAACATTTCTATTGGCAAATAGGAGGTTTCCAAATCCACGGCCAGGTACTTATAACTTCTTGGGTTGTAATTGCTATCTTATTAGGTTCAGCTGCTATAGCTGTTCGGAGTCCACAAACGATTCCGACTGGCGGTCAAAATTTTTTTGAATATGTCCTTGAATTCATCCGAGACGTGAGCAAAACTCAAATTGGAGAAGAATATCGCCCTTGGGTTCCCTTTATTGGGACTATGTTTCTATTTATTTTTGTTTCTAATTGGTCAGGGGCTCTTTTACCTTGGAAAATCGTACAGTTACCTCACGGGGAGTTAGCCGCACCCACGAATGATATAAATACTACTGTTGCTTTAGCTTTACTCACGTCAGTAGCCTATTTCTATGCGGGTCTTACAAAAAAGGGATTAGGTTATTTTGGTAAATACATTCAACCAACTCCAATTCTTTTACCCATTAACATCTTAGAAGATTTCACAAAACCTCTATCACTTAGTTTTCGACTTTTCGGAAATATATTAGCTGATGAATTAGTAGTTGTTGTTCTTGTTTCTTTAGTACCTTTAGTGGTTCCTATACCTGTCATGTTTCTTGGATTATTTACAAGTGGTATTCAGGCTCTTATTTTTGCAACTTTAGCTGCAGCTTATATAGGCGAATCCCTGGAAGGTCATCATTGATTCGTCTTAGTTTATCTTAGTTTAGATCCAAGTAAGGTAATATATACGTATGTGCGGCTCAAGATACTCTATCAAGATATTCGATCAAGATATTCGATCACGAGATTCGATCAAGATAATCTATTTTATTTCGAGCCTAGAAATATACAAATACATACAGTCTAGCGGTAATCGAAAAAAAGAATATTCGAGAAGTGGAAAAGAAAAAGGCGTTGCTTAGTCGGGAGGGGGTGCCCCGGGTATATGGAATCTAATTACTATGAAGCTAATTCTTGCAGATTCGATGTTTCGAAGAATGATTCAAAAATCCATCCGATTGACTCAAAAATATAGCGGTTTACGTTATATAAGAAACCCATGTATATTTTATATTAGATATTGCCAAGTTATATATGAACTGATATTGAATTTGTCCTACTTGAATTTCGATAGCGATAGCAACCGACGAAGTCTTTCAGATTCGTTTATGACTGCGAATTGAATGAATAAACAGACAAAATAAAGAAAAAGATCGAAAAAGGATTAATGATTAGAAAAAGGAAATGGAAAAACTCAAGTTCTTTTGAGTTAGAAAGACTCAACAACTCGGAACTAAAAAAGGATGAAGTCTTTCTAATAATTATCTAATGGTTTAATAATATTCTTATTTCCATTTTCAATTCGGCATTATTAGTTATTTCCACTAGATTAATATTAGCAATGGAATAATTTAGTCATAATGCATTCGTTGATTGTATCATTAACCATTTATTTTTTTTGTGTGAGGAACTTATCATGAATCCACTGATTTCTGCCGCTTCCGTTATTGCTGCTGGATTAGCCGTAGGGCTTGCTTCTATTGGACCTGGAGTCGGTCAAGGTACTGCCGCGGGACAAGCTGTAGAAGGTATTGCCAGACAGCCCGAAGCAGAAGGAAAAATACGAGGTACTTTATTACTTAGTTTAGCTTTTATGGAAGCTTTAACGATTTATGGGTTGGTAGTAGCATTGGCACTTTTATTTGCGAATCCTTTTGTTTAATTCGAGAACAGAAAAAGAAATATGAGAAATACGTATTTCTTTTCTAGTCTTGAACTTGGAGGTTGCTTTTTCACATTTATAGGAAAAAATGGATCCTACAGAATTACTTATTCGTGGAGAAAATAATACGCGGGAAGGACTTCATTTGAGGATGAAGAATTCGTGTTACCCACTCGCTTTCTTCCTTCCCCTTATTAGTTCGAGGGAGAAGTGTTGCAACAAAGGGAGTATTTCGCAATTCCCATGAAATCGAGTCTCTAATTAGAAATTCTATTCCAATAAGTTTAAGTATTATTTTTATTGAGAATCTCAATTCAAAAAAAAAATTCATTTTGAATTTAGAATTAGAAGTCGTAAAGAAGTTAAAAAATACAACGATTTTTTTTGTTTATCTATAAGAGGAGATCATATGAAAAATGGAACCGATTCTTTCGTTTTCTTGGG